CATATAACTATCTATCATATATATATCTTTAGAAATATATTTCTATTTATTATTATAAATTATTGAATATAAATTCTTATATTTTTTTATTGAATTACGAATTGATTAGCTATAGTAATTGTAATAGTAATTCTTAATATTGATTTAATTATAATTCATTTCCATTTAGTTTTTAGTTAAGGAAATCAGCAAAATGAAAGAAAGAGACGCAATCCAGATCATAATGAGACATTACTCCGCTTTCAGTCATAAATAAAAGCATAAACTAAGACAAAATCGACCGTTTGAGTATTCCAAATTTCGCGGGGCAAATGGGAGGAAAAAAGGCCTATATATGTGGTATATATCCAGCTAGATTGAATTGTGGGTACAGAAATGATAAAATAATTTCTGATTGAACCTAAGATATGGGTCTCCGAAAGAAATGACAGAAGATAGGCAAAAAATAAAAGTCAAATTAGGAGTAAACGCTTTTATATATAGGAATCCCTATCTAATCAATTCAATTAAAAGGTTACAGCATAGCATAAAATAAATAAAAAAAAGGGGGGATATGGCGAAATTGGTAGACGCTACGGACTTAATTAAATTGAGCCTTGGTATGGAAACCTACTAAGTGATAACTTTCAAATTCAGGGAAACCCTGGAATTAAAAATGGGCAATCCTGAGCCAAATCCTATTTTAAGAAAACAAAACACAAGGGTTCAGAAAGAGAGAATAAAAAAGGATAGGTGCAGAGACTCAATGGAAGCTATTCTAACAAAGGGAGTTGACTGCGATGCGGTGGTAAAAGAATCCGTCCATCGAAACTTCAGAAAGGCTGAAGGCTAAACTTTTATACGTATTATTATTATGTATACGTACTGAAATAATACGTACTGAAATACTATAAAAAAAATCAAATTATTAATGACGACTCAAGTCTTTTTTTTCAACTAAAAAAATTGTTGTAAATCGATTACAAGTTGAAGAAAGAATTGAATATTCATTGATAAAACCATTCACGTGATAGTCTGATAAATCCTTTGAAGAGCTGATTAATCAAACAAGAATAAAGATAGAGTCCCATTCTACATGTCAATGCTGACAGCAATGAAATTTATAGTAAGAGGAAAATCCGTCGACTTTATAAATCGTGAGGGTTCAAGTCCCTCTATCCCCCCAAAAAGGGCCCGTTTGACTCCTTAAACTATTTATCTGATCTGATCCTATACTTCAATTAAGGTTTTTTTCTTTAGATACAAGAAATTTAAGGCCTGGATAAGACTTTGCAATTTTTTGTAATTGACATAGACCCAAGTCATCTCGTAATCTAGTAAAATGAGAATGATAAGTCGGGAATAGTCGGGATAGCTCAGTTGGTAGAGCAGAGGACTGAAAATCCTCGTGTCACCAGTTCAAATCTGGTTCCTGGCACATAATTAATTGATATGTATCAACATAGAGATTCATTAATAATCTCTATTTAATAGTCTATATTATAATATATACTTAGCCATCTAGGTATCTCTCCAAACACCCCTCGACCTCAATTTACCTAAATTTGATTTTTATATTATATTTTCTATGAGTAAAGAGTATCTAAAGTATGTATATGTAAAAGAATATTATGTTTCCTCTTTTTTTTTTGTTCCTACCCCCTCTCGTTCAAAAATAATGTTAATACTTGACTTGATACATATTCCAAAGTGAGTTGAAAGTCTATACTCTAGAAGAATTGAAAGGAATTGAAGGCTGGGAATCAACTCATCTTAACTTAAATAGAGTCGAATACAACTCGATTTCGATCCCCTTTCATTTTGGTGTATTTTATTTAGTTTCTTACGTAACTTTTTTTAGAGTCCATCTAAGTGATGTGCGCGGTACAAAGTTCATGATGCAGAACTCTTTTAGTTCATCCTAGTGGTTCGGCTCATCTGAAAGAAGTATCTTAAAAACTTGAGAATCCCTAATTTTGATTGTCTTTTACTTTTTTTTAGCTTTAGCCCAGAGCTAATACGAATGAGACTTCAATTACTCGATCTAGAACATAATGTAAAAATATTCCTTGAATATCGAGAATTGTCGAAGTGAAGATTAGTTTCTTATTAGTTTATTCAATGGGCATCTTGTATTTCAAAAAAATTGGGGGCAATATAATCCTTACGTAAGGGCCATCCTATCCAACTTTCGGGCATTAAGATACGTTTGAGGCGTGGATGATTATCATAAGAGATTCCTAACATATCATAAGATTCCCGTTCTTGAAAATCCGCACTTTTCCAAACCCAGAAAACAGATGGAATTCTAGGATTCCTCCTTGGAGCAAATACTTTTATGCATATCTCTTCCGGTTGATCTACATCAGGCTCTATTCTCGTAAGATGATACACGCTAGCTAACAGTCCACCCGGTGCTATATCATAGGCACATTGAGAACGTAGATAATTGTAACCATATACATATAAAATAACAGCAATGGAATGCCAATCCTCGGGCTTTATTTGTAAAGTCTCTATT